GAGACGGGAATCGAACCCGTGACCTCAAGGTTATGAGCCTCGTGAGCTACCAAACTGCTCTACTCCGCTCTAGAGTACCAAAAACTGGTGGACAAAGAAGGTTGAATAGAGGCCTTTACTTTACTATGTCTAGACAAAAAGAATAATCCTTTTATTTTTATAGAGATAGAGAATGGAGCGGGTAGCGGGAATCGAACCCGCATCGTTAGCTTGGAAGGCTAGGGGTTATAGTCGACGTTGGTTGATTATTTTTAACGTCTCTAATTCAAAACCGAACATGAAATTTTGATTTCATTCGGCTCCTTTATGGATATTCTCACCACTTAACATCTATGTCAGCTTTTCTATTTGAATGGAACCAAAGCTCTCCGCTTTCTAGATGATCCTTATAGAGTAGGAGATAGAAATTCGATCTAAATCCATCTAATCTACTTACTTCGTTCCCTAATTTCATTCAAGAGATCCTGAGGAAAAGAATTTGGTTTCCACCGAGCTGAAACAATATGCTGATGGTTCTAGTAAACCAAAACTATCGTTTTTTAGCTATTTGGCTTCCTTATTCCTTATTTTAACAAAAGAAGATTTAGTTACGATTGGAAATAAACTTTTTTGTATCTTCATCCATAGATCCTTTACTCATATTTTTAAAATTGGAATAATTACTCCAATGCAAAATTATGCTTCGCGACTCTGTACTCACAATCCAATTTGTATTTTGTATGCAATTTCAATTAGTCTTTGGATACAAATCGCGAGAATTTATATTCTTCCTCAATATGCTATTGAGAGGAAAAGGATTAAATCCTTTATAAGAACTAAAGTTTTCATCGGAATATAAAAAAATGAAAGATGCCTTTTAAGTATATCATTTCAAATTCCGTTATTAATAGAACGAATCACACTTTTACCACTAAACTATACCCGCTACATGTAGATTATGATATAAATAGTACTCTTTGTCAAGGATATCCATTGGATGCAGAAGGAGGCTAATTCCCCTTATTGAATCAGATGGAAGAGGTTCATGACACTGAGCGGTTAGTACTTCTATTTCGATCGCTAGCCTTTACTTTAGGATTTAGAGAGTCCCTCTCGTTTGTAAAATACATTCCATCTCTTCTTAACCATGCCAATAGCGTCTGAACCAAATGTATGTATTTCGATTAGGATCCTATTCTACGGTTACAACTACAATGATCATTATTTACTTTGCGAGGACGTAAGTGTGCCAGACTGCTGTACGGAATACTTTTATTATTCCTACAATATACACTAGGGGATATAGATAGGGGGTAAGACTGTCCCTATAAATTCCTTTTTTCCTTTTCTTTTTTGTTCAATTCTAAACAAAAAAATTATGGAAGATGTTTCCTTCCCCCACTTATCATTAAGTCCGAGCCGTAGAGAAAGAGTGAGATGCATTTTTTAAATTCCTCATAGACTTTCCTTCCCTATGGCTTGATAGAAGATAAGAAACAAAGAGTCATCAGTTAAAAAAAAACGGACAGGACCGACAGATTTACCTGATGTAAAGAGGATCCTAAAAGTCTCTGCTTAGTCGATTCTCTCCATTTACCACTTTCCTCTCTCTCCTTTTTTCCACTCACTCAATTCGAGTTTATTCGATTCTTATTTAATTCTTATTTAAAAGAATGAAAATAGAACTAAGAACACATAAAAAAGAACATAGAGGATCAAGACCATTACCAAATGTTCCTTCCAAGAATCATATTGGGTAATTGAATTCTTAGGGTTCCAGAATCCGCCTATTTTACTAGTCTTCGGAAACAGAAAACCCTGAACCAATGAAGAGTGCAGTATGTAGGGTATGGTTTTTTTATTGGGTCCACTCTTTCTTCACGTATTTTCTTATTTTTCTTAATTTTCTCAAGATTTGGAGCTCGCAAGATTTGGAACCTCGCCATGACTAAACTTCAATATTTCTACTTCAATATTTCTATATATTGATATATACATATATAATCTCTACATAATATCTCTATCTATACATAGATTATGTACATTATGCAGTAGACCCATAATGGGAAATCAAAGTGTCAAATTTTTGAATTAAATAAAAAGCCCTTTTAACTCAGTGGTAGAGTAATGCCATGGTAAGGCATAAGTCATCGGTTCAAATCCGATAAAGGGCTTTTCAAATTAGTGGTAAATTAATGCCGTGCTAAAACGTAAGTCATCGGTTCGAATCTGATAGAATACTTTTCTACTAAAATTCATTCACTTTTTTCTTTGTTTTTGAAACTTTCTCTATTTTTTATAGAATTTTATGACTTAGTACGGGATGCATGCATTTTTGGTCTGAACACTAAATGAAGCACCAAATGTAAATTGCAAAAAAGAAATGAAATTGGACTCTTTTTCATCTTAGATCAATCAAATAACTACCTGTACTGAACTAATATGGATATGGAATCCCTATTTATTAATCCATTCTTATTCTATACCCTTTAAATGAATTTCCCTAATAAAGTAGGGGATGATCCATGAATTAATCTAATCATCAACTAAAAAAACTCCTAGATGAAAACATAACAGAAAAGTAGGAAAAACTCTTTGCTTTGGATCTAGTTATACTTTGCGAATATATTGACAATTCTAAAAAACTGCTCATACTATGATTATAGTATAATCACGAGCGGTTGTATATGGCCTTATCGTCTAGTGATGCCCCTATCGTCTAGTGGTTCAGGACATCTCTCTTTCAAGGAGGCAGCGGGGATTCGACTTCCCCTGGGGGTAGGGAGTATTTTGAAAGGAAGTTAATCATAGATTATCAAAAACCCTAGAATAAATTCTTCCTGGGTCGATGCCCGAGCGGTTAATGGGGACGGACTGTAAATTCGTTGACAATATGTCTACGCTGGTTCAAATCCAGCTCGGCCCAAAAATCTAGGACTTCGTGAATATGAACTAAATTCTTTTGTTTTTCTTCCATAAAATAAAATGTAAAATGTCTGATCTATAGAAATAAAAGATAAAGAAAAAAGGGAGAAATTTTATTTATAACCCACATCTCTCTCATTCCTTTCTTACAAACAAAAGAATTTTTCTTATTGAAGGGTGGATTATTATCCATTTTTAGTGATATTACGACATACTAGGTATGTCACTCTCACTATACCCGCATATAATATGTAGGTATGTAGCATATGATTTTTCTATTTCTTAGAGTAGGGCAGACGAATCGAATCTTCTTTTGGTTCTATTTAAGAATAGGTATGCCATACATCCCGCGGGGATTGTAGTTCAATTGGTCAGAGCACCGCCCTGTCAAGGCGGAAGCTGCGGGTTCGAGCCCCGTCAGTCCCGAACTAGGGTTTAATGAATGGAGAAATTCATATTTCCTTTTTCCATGAAAAAAAGGGGGAAGGGGCAAGATCAAATACCCATAGCCATAGGGCACCCTTATTTCGCTTTTTTATTTTGCATCTCTCATTAAAGAGGGAGGGGAGCCATATAGGACTTTTTTTCACTACCCCCGATCGATAAAGAAAGACACACATATGATATAGAATACCGGTATTTTACCGGAATCCATACATAAATTGTATTCCCTTTTTATTTAAGATCTCTTTTCCCCGTGTCAGTTCTACTGCTTATTTAGATGTCTATGTGACCCATAGAAAGTTGGTCATATAATACATACATACATAATTGTATGTATAACTATAAGAAAAAGTAAGGGAAATTGGATAAGATTAAGAAAGATCGTGGGTTAGAGGTATAGAAAAGAAAAAGGAGAAAAGAATTAAAAAAAGAAAAGAGGGAATTCCTAATCCAATCAAAAAAAAAACCATTTTGGTCTTAGTATGTATAAAGGGTCTTCCTATGTTATACTATTCCCCTCTCAACTATGAATTGATTTGATAGATCCGATATTCATAATATTGAATTGATTCAGTATTATCAGACTGCAAGCCCCACCCTTGAATTTACAGGATACCCCTTTTTCCTCTCCATGGGATTACATCCCGAGTTATTGTGAAAATAAAAAATAAAGAGGTTATGGAAGTCAATATTCTCGCATTTATTGCTACTGCACTGTTCATTCTAATTCCTACTGCTTTTTTACTTATTATTTATGTAAAAACAGTCAGCCAAAATGATTAATTTGAATTCCAATTAATCATTGAAGAAATGCAAAAGGGATTAAATAAAAAAAATCCAAGTCTTAAATGAAAGGATCTGGTTGGAATCTTAAAGTGTGGTAGAAAGAACTACATATAGTTTTTTCTACGACACTTTAGAGTCTTTCTATTATATTATCGGAGTGAAACAAAACTAAAGAAAAAGATTAAAGAATAACGTTTGACAAAATGATTAATGCAAAATGATCAATTAAAGAAAAGAGTTGATACAACAATTCGATTATTCAATCAATTAGTAGTATCCCTAGAGCCCACTCCTCCCCCATACTACTAGTGAAAGAGAGAATGTAAAGACTACCATTAAAGCAGCCCAAGCGAGACTTACTATATCCATCTAAATTATGTCTCCTATTTCTATGAAGGAATTATTCTACTATTGATCAATAATCATAGTGGAATCAAGGGTACAGAGTCAAAAAGGGATTCTACGCTAAAGCTATGGCTCAATCAGTTCAAGGAATTTACTCCTAACAAATTCTTATTCTTATAGGAATTCCAGTAGAATTAGAGAGCATTAAGTATAAATATGATACATAGCATAGCCCTTTTCCTTAAAAAAGAGTACGGGAATGATGTCCTAAATACTGAATAGAAGAAGCGGGAATAGGAATATTTTTTATTCCTTTTGTTAGTCTTTTTTTTATAAGCAAAGGACACCCGAATATACCATAAAATTATGGACAAATAAATATTTATTGGATACCTACCTTACCTATGTTTATTTTTGACCTAACCCCTACAGCCCTGCTTTCTATCATTCTATGAAAGAATGAGGAGACTTTATCCACAACACTACTCCTAAATTAACTTAGGATCGGCCTATTTAATTTGATTCTCGCTAGAATAAGTAGTCCTTACTTTAAGTGTATGTAGGTAAAATAAGATGTACGATAATGTATCATAATTAGGAAGTCTTGATATTCCTTCGTGGAGTCCATCCTTAAATCTGAAATTGAAAAAAAAAAGGAATGCCCCTTAGGGAACTTTCTTTGAATACCAAGATTTCTGACATCTTATCCTCTTTTAAATTCTCAAATCAAATCAATATCTCTATTGCTAACCCTTTGGGCCACTACCGCCAAAACAAACCCTAGTTTGAGGATAGAACTATGGTATGCTATGGATTCTAAAAACCCAGTATCGGCAGGCCTAGTTACTCTCTTGCCCAAACTTATGCGGAGTACGAATTTCTTGAGTTCGATCAGTACTATAAACCCAAGTATTTTATTGATCAGGCGGCACCCAGATTTGAACTGGGGATAAAGGATTTGCAGTCCCCTGCCTTACCGCTTGGCCATGCCGCCAAAAAATCCGAGCGAAAATAGAAAAAAGAGCAAGTATTCGTCCACGTTTTCTTACGAAAACCCCCTTTATTTTATTAGGAATATAATTCTACTTACTTTTTTCCAATCTTTTTCAAAAAATTTATTCCTGCTTTTTTTGATCCAGTTTCTATTATTCTCTTCGATCGATTCTATCTTAAAACAGATACTGCTAATACAATAAAATTTTCTGTTTCTTTCTATTAAGATGAAAAAGGAGAAAAAGTGGATTTCTAGTCACAGGCTGCAAAATTAAGAACAAATTGGAACCATTAACTAGAATTCTGTCTTTTTTTTTATTGGAGTAGTGAACGACTCTTAAATAGGTATTCTCTCCCCCCTTCCTTTTAATGGCATAATAAAATAGAATGGCTTTATGCCTAATCTGTGTATAGGTAAACTCCACGTCCGAATAGCATTATTATCCAAAGATCCCCCTTATGTACATATCTCTATGGGGAATCGTGCTTTAATTTTTCAAAGCATTAAATATCTTGAATAAAAAAAAGGAAATTTGCTCTGATATAGAGTATAACCTGACTATCTTAGCCTGTCCAAGTGAAATTACGATAAAAGAAAAGCATGGGCATGTGGAGAGGTGGATAACTAGATTGGCATGTACTTCAAAAAGGGACTTACTTTATTTTCTAATTCCACAATGAAATCCTAAATTTTCTAGCAATTCTACTACTCCGAAATAAAAAAGAACCCTCAAATTATTTTTTGAAATTAAAGTAAGCGCGCTATTCTAAATCGAAGTAAAGTCAAACTTTCTAGTGTATTTTAGTATTTAGTATATTATGCCTTTATTACATTAATAGAAAGGAGATAAAATGAGAAATCTTTGCTGATTAGAATATCATGAAAGTATAAGTAGCATAATTTTTTTCTAAGAATGTTTTATTAATTCATTTTCATTCCATTTGTACCCCTCCCCTGGCAAACTCGAACTTTCGTCAAAATAGTCTCTATTCATATGTATGAAATACATATATGAAATACGTATGTGGAGTTCCCTAGAATTTCATGTGATTCAGTAAACAGAATACGGATTCCATGATTGCTAGATCAATCCATAGGGATTGATGAAGACTGAGCTGATAATGGAATTTTTCTTTGATAAACAGGAAACTTAAGATTAAGATGCTCCGGAATGGAAACGAGGGAATGTCCACAATACCCGGATTTAGTCAGATCCAATTCGAGGGATTTTGTAGGTTCATTAATCAAGCCTTGGCAGAAGAACTTGACAAGTTTCCAACAATTAAAGACCCAGATCACGAAATTGCATTTCAATTATTTGCGAAAGGATATCAATTGCTAGAACCCTCGATAAAAGAAAGGGATGCTGTGTATGAATCACTCACCTATTCTTCCGAATTATATGTATCCGCGAGATTAATTTTTGGTTTCGATGTGCAAAAGCAAACCATTTCTATTGGAAACATTCCTATAATGAATTCCTTAGGAACCTTTATTATAAATGGAATATACCGAATTGTGATCAATCAAATATTGCTAAGTCCTGGTATTTACTACCGTTCGGAATTAGACCATAAGGGAATTTCTATCTACACTGGGACTATAATATCAGATTGGGGAGGAAGATCGGAATTAGCAATTGATAAAAAAGAAAGGATATGGGCTCGCGTGAGTAGAAAACAAAAGATATCTATTCTAGTTCTATCATCAGCTATGGGTTCGAATCTAAGAGAAATTCTAGATAATGTTTCCTACCCTGAAATTTTTTTGTCTTTCCCGAATGCTAAGGAGAAGAAGAGGATTGAGTCAAAAGAAAAAGCTATTTTGGAGTTTTATCAACAATTTGCTTGTGTAGGCGGGGACTTGGTATTTTCGGAGTCCTTATGTGAGGAATTACAAAAGAAATTTTTTCAACAAAAATGTGAATTAGGAAGGATTGGTCGACGAAATATGAATCGGAGACTTAATCTTGATATACCTCAGAACAATACCTTTTTGTTACCACGAGATGTATTGGCCGCTACGGATCATTTGATTGGAATGAAATTTGGAACGGGTATACTTGACGATGACGATATGAATCACTTGAAAAATAAACGTATTCGTTCGGTTGCGGATCTGTTACAAGATCAATTCGGACTGGCTCTTGGTCGTTTACAACATGCAGTTCAAAAAACTATCCGTAGAGTATTCATACGTCAATCGAAACCGACTCCCCAAACTTTGGTAACTCCAACTTCAACTTCGATTTTATTAATAACTACTTATGAGACCTTTTTTGGTACATACCCGTTATCTCAAGTTTTTGATCAAACGAATCCATTGACACAAACTGTTCATGGGCGAAAAGTGAGTTGTTTAGGTCCTGGAGGGTTGACGGGGAGAACTGCAAGTTTTCGGAGCCGAGATATTCATCCAAGTCACTATGGGCGTATTTGTCCAATTGACACGTCCGAAGGAATCAATGTTGGACTTACTGGATCCTTAGCAATTCATGCGAGAATTGATCACTTGTGGGGATCCATAGAGAGTCCGTTTTATGAAATATCTGCTGAGAAAGCAAAAAAAAAAAAAGCGAGACAGGTGGTTTATCTATCACCCAATAGAGATGAATATTATATGATAGCAGCAGGAAATTCTTTGTCCTTGAATCAAGGTATTCAGGAAGAGCAGGTTGTTCCAGCTAGATACCGTCAAGAATTCCTGACTATTGCATGGGAACAGATTCATGTTAGAAGTATTTTTCCTTTCCAATATTTTTCTATTGGAGGTTCTCTCATTCCTTTTATTGAGCACAATGATGCGAATCGGGCTTTAATGAGTTCTAATATGCAGCGCCAAGCAGTTCCCCTTTCTCGGTCCGAGAAGTGCATTGTTGGAACTGGATTGGAACGTCAAACAGCTCTAGATTCGAGGGTTTCCGTTATAGCCGAACGCGAGGGAAAGATCGTTTCTACTGATAGTCATAAGATCCTTTTATCAAGTAGTGGGAAGACTATAAGTATTCCTTTAGTTAACCACCGTCGCTCTAACAAAAATACTTGTATGCACCAAAAACCCCGGGTTCCGCGGGGTAAATCCATTAAAAAAGGACAAATTTTAGCAGAGGGAGCTGCTACAGTTGGGGGGGAACTTGCTTTAGGAAAAAACGTATTAGTAGCTTATATGCCATGGGAAGGTTACAATTTTGAAGACGCAGTACTAATTAGCGAACGTTTGGTATATGAGGATATTTATACCTCTTTTCACATCCGGAAATATGAAATTCAGACGGATACGACAAGCCAAGGCTCTGCTGAAAAAATCACTAAAGAAATACCACATCTAGAAGAACATTTACTCCGCAATTTGGACAGAAATGGAGTTGTTAGGTTGGGATCCTGGGTAGAAACTGGTGATATTTTAGTAGGTAAATTAACGCCTCAGATAGCGAGTGAATCATCGTATATCGCGGAAGCTGGATTATTACGGGCCATATTTGGCCTTGAGGTATCCACTTCAAAAGAAACTTCTCTCAAATTACCTATAGGTGGAAGAGGGCGCGTTATCGATGTGAAATGGATACAGAGGGACCCCCTCGACATAATGGTTCGTGTATATATTTTACAGAAACGTGAAATCAAAGTTGGGGATAAAGTAGCCGGAAGACATGGGAATAAGGGGATCATTTCCAAAATTTTGCCTAGGCAAGATATGCCCTATTTGCAAGATGGAACACCTGTTGATATGGTCTTCAATCCCTTAGGAGTACCCTCCCGAATGAATGTGGGACAAATATTTGAAAGCTCGCTCGGATTAGCAGGGGATCTGCTAAAGAAACATTATAGAATAGCACCCTTTGATGAGAGATATGAGCAAGAGGCTTCAAGAAAACTTGTGTTTTCAGAATTATATGAAGCCAGTAAAGAAACAAAAAATCCATGGGTATTTGAACCCGAGTACCCGGGAAAAAGCAGAATATTTGATGGAAGAACAGGAGACCCCTTCGAACAACCTGTTCTAATAGGCAAGTCCTATATCTTAAAATTAATTCATCAAGTTGATGAGAAAATTCATGGGCGTTCTACTGGGCCCTACTCACTTGTTACACAACAACCCGTTAGAGGAAGAGCCAAGCAAGGGGGACAACGAGTAGGAGAAATGGAAGTTTGGGCTTTAGAAGGATTTGGTGTTGCTCATATTTTACAAGAGATACTTACTTATAAATCTGACCATCTTATAGCTCGCCAAGAAATACTTAATGCTACGATCTGGGGAAAACGAATACCTAATCACGAGGATCCTCCAGAATCTTTTCGAGTGCTCGTTCGAGAACTACGATCTTTGGCTCTAGAACTGAATCATTTCCTTGTATCTGAGAAGAACTTCCAGGTTAATAGGGAGGAAGTTTGATTTGATCGGAATAAATATAAATTCTTTTCTTATTTCTATTTTATGATTGACCAATATAAACATCAACAACTTCAAATTGGACTCGTTTCCCCTCAACAAATAAAGGCTTGGGCTAACAAAAACCTACCTAATGGAGAAGTCGTTGGCGAAGTCACAAGGCCCTCTACTTTTCATTATAAAACCGATAAACCAGAAAAAGATGGATTGTTTTGCGAAAGAATCTTTGGACCCATAAAAAGCGGAATTTGCGCTTGTGGCAATTCTCGAGCGAGCGGAGCTGAAAACGAAGACGAGCGATTTTGTCAAAAATGCGGGGTAGAATTTGTGGATTCTCGGATACGACGATATCAAATGGGATACATCAAACTCGCATGTCCCGTGACTCATGTGTGGTATTTGAAAGGTCTTCCTAGTTATATCGCGAATCTTTTAGATAAACCTCTTAAGAAATTGGAGGGCCTAGTATACGGCGATTTCTCTTTTGCTAGGCCCAGCACTAAAAAACCTACTTTTTTACGATTACGAGGTTTATTCGAAGAGGAAATTGCATCCTGTAACCACAGCATTTCTCCCTTTTTTTCTACCCCAGGCTTTGCAACATTTCGAAATCGGGAAATTGCGACAGGAGCAGGTGCTATTAGAGAACAATTAGCAGATTTGGATTTGCGAATTATTATAGAGAATTCCTTGGTCGAATGGAAGGAATTAGAAGACGAGGGGTATAGTGGAGATGAATGGGAAGATAGAAAAAGACGAATAAGAAAAGTTTTTTTGATTAGACGCATGCAATTGGCGAAACATTTTATTAAAACAAATGTAGAACCAGAATGGATGGTTTTGTGCTTATTACCGGTTCTGCCTCCCGAATTGAGACCCATTGTTTATAGGTCTGGAGATAAAGTAGTGACTTCGGACATTAATGAACTTTATAAGAGAGTTATCCGTCGGAACAACAACCTTGCCTATCTATTAAAAAGAAGTGAATTAGCGCCTGCAGATTTAGTAATGTGCCAGGAAAAATTGGTACAAGAAGCCGTGGATACACTTCTTGATAGTGGGTCCCGCGGGCAACCGATAAGGGATGGTCACAATAAAGTATACAAATCACTTTCAGATGTAATTGAAGGTAAAGAGGGAAGGTTTCGCGAGACTCTGCTTGGGAAACGGGTCGATTACTCGGGGCGTTCTGTCATTGTTGTGGGTCCTTCGCTTTCATTACATCAATGTGGATTACCTCTAGAGATAGCAATAAAGCTTTTTCAGCTATTTGTAATTCGAGATTTAATCACGAAACGAGCTACTTCTAATGTCAGGATTGCTAAAAGGAAAATTTGGGAAAAGGAACCCATTGTATGGGAAATACTTCAAGAAGTTATGCGGGGACATCCTGTACTGTTAAATAGAGCACCCACTCTGCATAGATTAGGCATACAGGCCTTTCAACCCACTTTAGTAGAGGGTCGTACTATTTCTTTACACCCATTAGTGTGTAAGGGTTTCAATGCGGACTTTGATGGGGATCAAATGGCTGTTCATCTACCTTTATCCTTGGAAGCTCAAGCGGAAGCCCGTTTACTTATGTTTTCTCATATGAATCTCTTATCTCCCGCTATTGGAGATCCTATTTGCGTACCAACCCAAGACATGCTTATTGGGCTTTATGTATTAACGATTGGAAACCGCCGAGGTATTTGTGCAAATAGATATAATAGTTGCGAAAACTATCCAAATAATAAAAAAGTAAATTACAATAATAATAATTCAAAGTATACGAAAGATAAAGAACCCCACTTTTCTAGTTCTTATGATGCACTGGGAGCTTATAGACAGAAACTAATCAGTTTAGACAGTCCCTTGTGGCTACGATGGAAACTGGATCAACGCGTCATTGGGTCAAGAGAAGTTCCGATTGAAGTTCAATATGAATCTTTGGGGACTTATCATGAGATTTATGCCCACTATCTAATAGTGGGAAATAGAAAAAAAGAAATTCGTTCTATATACATTCGAACCACTCTTGGTCATATTTCTTTTTATAGAGAAATAGAGGAAGCCATACAAGGATTTAGTCAGGCCTATTCATACACTATCTAAACAAAGAAGTTCGATTCGGCGATGCCCCTCCCCTTTTGGGGGGCATTCCGATTTCCGTAGTATCATCATCTTTGCCACGCGAATCCAGATTGAGATTAAGGAAATGAAGTTAATTAAATTTTCGAATCACTGACTCAGGCCCATTGTCGAATCCTACTCAGCAATTGTCGAATCCTACTCAGCCAAAAAGGGGGTACTTATGTATGGCGGAACGGGCCAATCTGGTCTTTCATAATAAAGAGATAGACGGAACTGGTATGAAACGACTTATTAGCAGATTAATAGATCATTTTGGAATGGGATATACATCCCATATACTGGATCAACTAAAGACTCTAGGCTTCCATCAAGCCACTACTACATCGATTTCGTTAGGAATCGAGGATCTTTTAACAATACCCTCTAAGGGATGGTTAGTCCAAGACGCGGAGCAACAGAGTTTTCTTTTGGAGAAACACTATTATTATGGGGCTATACACGCGGTAGAAAAATTACGCCAATCCGTTGAGATATGGTATGCGACAAGTGAATATTTGAAACAAGAAATGAATTCGAATTTTCGGATAACGGATCCTTCTAATCCAGTCTATCTAATGTCTTTTTCAGGAGCCAGAGGAAATGCATCTCAGGTACACCAATTAGTAGGTATGAGAGGATTAATGGCGGACCCTCAAGGACAAATGATTGATTTACCTATTCAAAGCAATTTACGCGAGGGGCTTTCTTTGACAGAATATATAATTTCCTGCTATGGAGCCCGCAAAGGGGTTGTGGATACTGCTGTACGAACAGCAGATGCTGGATATCTTACACGTAGACTTGTTGAAGTAGTTCAACATATTCTTGTGCGTAGAAGAGATTGTGGTACTATCCGAGGTATTTCTGTGAGTCCTCAAAATGGGATGACGGAAAAACTTTTTGCCCAAACACTAATTGGTCGTGTATTAGCAGACGATATATATATCGGTTCACGATGCATTGCCGCTCGAAATCAAGATATCGGAATTGGATTAGTCAATCGATTCATAACTGCCTTTCGAGCACAACCATTTCGAGCACAACCAATATATATTAGAACCCCCTTTACCTGCCGGAGCACTTCTTGGATCTGTCAATTATGTTATGGCCGTAGTCCTACTCATAGTGATCTCGTAGAATTGGGAGAAGCCGTAGGTATTATTGCGGGTCAATCAATTGGGGAGCCCGGGACTCAACTAACATTAAGAACTTTTCATACTGGCGGAGTATTCACAGGGGGTACTGCCGACCTTGTACGATCCCCTTCGAATGGAAAAATCCAATTCACTGAAAATTTGGTTCACCCCACACGTACCCGTCATGGACAGCCTGCTTTTTTATGTTATATAGACTTGCATGTAACTATTCAGAGTCAGGATATTCTATATAGTGTGAGTATTCCCTCAAAAAGCTTGATTCTAGTGCAAAATGATCAATATGTAAAATCCGAACAAGTAATTGCGGAGATTCGTGCCGGAACGTCCACTTTACATTTTAAAGAAAGGGTACAAAAGCATATTTATTCCGAATCAGACGGCGAAATGCACTGGAGTACTGATGTTTACCATGCGCCCGAATATCAATATGGTAATCTTCGTCGATTACCAAAAACAAGCCATTTATGGATATTGTCAGTAAATATATGCGGATCCAGTATAGCGTCTTTTTCACTCCACAAGGATCAAGATCAAATGAATACTTATGGTAAAAAAGATAGGGAAATTTTTGATTATTCAAGGTCGGATCGAATCATGGCCAACGGCCATTGGAATTGGATCTATCCTTCTATTTTGCAAGATAATTCGGATTTGTTGGCGAAAAAGCGAAGAAATAGGTTCCTCATTCCATTACAATACCATCAAGAACAAGAGAAAGAACTAATATCCTGTTTTGGGATTTCGATTGAAATACCCTTTATGGGTGTTTTACGTAGAAATACTATTTTTGCTTATTTTGACGATCCACGATACAGAAAAGATAAAAAGGGTTCAGGAATTGTTAAATTTAGATATAGGACCCTAGAGGAAGAATATAGGACTCGAGAGGAAGACTTAGAAGACGAATATGAGACCCTAGAAGACGAATATAGGACCCGAGAGGACGAATACGAATATGAAACTCTAGAAGACGAATATGGGAGCCCAGAGAACGAATATAGGACTTTAGAGAAAGACTTAGAAGACGAATATGGGAGCCCAGAGAGCAAATATAGGACCCGAGAGGGCGAATATGGAACTCTAGAGGAAGACTCAGAAGACGAATATGGGAACCCCGGGGAAAGCTCAGAGGACAAATACAGGACTTTAGAGGAAGACTTAGAAGAAGACTCCGAGGACGAATATGATAGCCCAGAGGAAGATTCCATCTTAAAAAAAGAGGGTTTGATTGAGCATCGAGGAACAAAAGAATTTAGTCTAAAATACCAAAAAGAAGTAGATCGGTTTTTTTTCATTCTTCAAGAACTGCATATCTTGCCGAGATCCTCATCCCTAAAGGTACTTGACAATAGTATTATTGGAGTGAATACACAACTCACAAAAAATACAAGAAGTCGACTAGGTGGACTGGTCCGAGTGAAGAGAAAAAAAAGCCATACGGAACTCAAAATATTTTCCGGAGATATTCATTTTCCTGAAGAGGCAGATAAGGTATTAGGTGGCTGTTTGATACCACCAGAAAGAAAAAAAAGGAAAAATTGGGTCTATGTTCAACGAAAAAAAATTCTCAAGAGCAAGGAAAAGTATTTTGTTTTCGTTCGCCCTGCAGTCGCATATGAAATGGACGAAGGGAGAAATTTAGCAACACTTTTCCCACAGGATCTCTTGGAAGAAGAAGATAATCTCCAACTTCGACTTGTCAATTTTATTTCTCATGAAAATAGCAAGTTAACTCAAAGAATTTATCACACAAATAGTCAATTTGTTAGAACTTGCTTAGTAGTGAATTGGGAACAAGAAGAAAAAGAGAAGGCTGGTGCTTCCCTTGTTGAGGTAAGAGCAAATGATCTTATTCGCGATTTCCTAAGAATTGAGTTAGTCAAGTCCACTATTTCATATACACGAAAAAGGTATGATAGGACAAGTGCAGGACCTATTCCCCATAATAGGTTAGATCACACCAATACCAATTCCTTTTATTCCAAGGCGAAGATTGAATCACTTAGCCAACATCAAGAAGCTATTGGCACCTTGTTGAATCGAAATAAAGAATACCAACCTTTGATGATTTTGTCGGCATCCAACTGTTCTCGAATTGCTTTATTCAAGAATTCAAAACATCCCAATGCGATAAAAGAATTGAATCCTAGAATTCCTATTCAAGAAATTTTAGGGCCCTTAGGTGTTATTGTACCTAGTATATCGAATTTTTCTTCATCTTACTATTTACTAACGCATAATGAGATCCTGTTAAAAAAATATTTGTTCCTTGTCAATTTGAAACAAACCTTCCGAGTACTTCAAGGACTTAAATACTCTTTAATAGATGAAAATAAAAGGATTTCTAATTTCGATAGTAACATAATGTTGGATCCATTACTTTTGAATTGTCACTTTGTCCATCATTATTCTTGGGAAGAAACATCGGCAATAATTCACCTTGGACAATTTATTTGTGAAAATGTATGTCTATTTAAATCGCACATAAAAAAATCTGGTCAAATTTTCATTGTTAATATGGATTCCTTTGTTATAAGAGCAGCTAAACCTTATTTGGCCACTACAGGAGCAACTGTTAATGGTCATTATGGAGAAATCCTTTACAAGGGGGATAGGTTAGTTACGTTTATATATGAAAAATCGAGATCTAGTGACATAACCCAAGGTCTTCCAAAAGTGGAACAAATCTTTGAAGCGCGTTCAATTGATTCATTATCACCGAATCTCGAAAGGAGAATTGAGGATTGGAATGAGCGTATACCAAGAATTCTTGGGGTCCCCTGGGGATTCTTGATTGGAGCTGAGCTAACCATATCCCAAAGTCGTATCTCTTTGGTTAATAAAATTCAAAAGGTTTATCGATCTCAAGGGGTACAAATTCATAATAGACATATAGAGATTATTATACGCCAAGTAACATCAAAAGTGCGGGTTTCGGAAGATGGAATGTCTAATGTTTTTTCACCTGGGGAATTAATCGGACTATTGCGAGCGGAACGAGCAGGGCGAGCTTTGGATGAATCGATCTATTATCGAGCAATCTTATTGGGAATAACAAGGGCTTCCCTGAATACCCAAAGTTTCATATCTGAAGCAAGTTTTCAAGAAACTGCTCGCGTTTTAGCAAAAGCTGCCCTACGAGGTCGCATTGATTGGTTGAAAGGGTTGAAAGAAAACGTAGTTCTGGGGGGGATTATACCTGTTGGTACCGGATTCCTAAAATTTGTGCATCGTTCCCCACAAGACAAGAACCTTTATTTCGAAATTCAAAAACAAAATCTATTCGCGTCGGAAATGAGAGATTTTTTGTTTCTCCATACAGAATTAGTTTCTTCAGATTCTGACGTAGCAAACAATTTCTATGAGACATCAGAATCCCCATTTACCCCCATTTCTACGATTTAAGGATACATAAAGCAGATTTTTTTACTTTACTAGACTTTTGAACTTAGAACACTAAGAGGTCAAATTTTAGATTTTTATTTAAAATTTTAATTTTAAAATTAAGTATTAAAGAAGTCAGTTAATTCATTAAGGTTATGTTTATACAATGTATCAATGGCCAACTCTCAGTAGAAGGGTTCTTCGGAACAATTATTATTTATTTCAAGCTATTTCGGATCTTTCTTAATCTTCAAAAAGAACAAAATTCCGTAATGAAATGGTAGGATGAAAAAAAAAAGAAAAAATCAAAAGGAAGTGTGGAAAAAATGACAAGAAGATATTGGAACATCAATTTGAAAGAGATGATAGAAGCAGGAGTTCATTTTGGTCATGGTATTAAGAAATGGAATCCAAAAATGGCCCCTTACATTTCGGCAAAGCGTAAAGGTACTCATATTATAAATCTCGCTAGAACGGCTCGTTTTTTATCAGAAGCTTGTGATTTAGTTTTTGATGCAGCAAGTCAGGGAAAAAGTTTCTTAATTGTTGGTACAAAAAAAAGAGCAACGGATTTAGTAGCATCAGCTGCAATAAGGGCTCGTTGTCATTATGTTAATAAAAAGTGGTTCAGTGGTATGTTAACTAATTGGTCGATTACGAAAACTAGACTTTCTCAATTTAGAGACTTAAGAGCAGAAGAAAAAATGGGAAAATTCCAACATCTCCCAAAAAGAGATGTGGCAATCTTGAAGAGAAAATTATCCACCTTGCAAAGATATCTCGGCGGGATCAAATATATGACGAGATTGCCAGACATTGTGATCGTCCTTGATCAGCAAAAAGAGTATATAGCTCTTCGGGAATGTGCCATTTTGGGGATTCCTACTATTTCTTTAGTCGATACAAATTGCGACCCAGATCTCGCGAATATATCGATTCCAGCCAACGATGACACTATGACTTCCATTCGATTGATTCTTAACAAATTAGTATTTGCAATTTGTGAAGGACGTTCTCTCTATATAAGAAATCGTTGATTAAGAAGAATAGTGAATTCTTGGGCAACTGCGTAGATTTATGGAATCACTTACTATTCTTTTTTGTTTTGCATAGAAAAAAGAGGGGGAATATTGATATATATTAGAGGGTATTGATATATATTATGATCTGATGTGCTTTCTTGGTATCCTAAATATAAGATTAATACTTCAAGTTGCTGAGTTGAGAAAGAGATGGTTGAATCAAAAGAATTCCTTTTTTGAAGTTCAATTTTTATCAGAGGACAATATGAATATTATACCTTGTTCCATTAAAACACTCAAGGGGTTATACGATATATCGGGTGTAGAAGTAGGCCAACACTTCTATTGGCAAATAGGAGGTTTCCAAATTCATGCCCAAGTACTCATCACTTCTTGGGTCGTAATTACTATCTTGCTAGGTTCAGTTGTCATAGCTGTTCGGAATCCACAAACCATCCCGACCGACGGTCAGAATTTTTTTGAATATGTCCTTGAGTTTATTCGAGACTTGAGCAAAACTCAGATTGGAGAAGAATATGGTCCTTGGGTTCCCTTTATTGGAACTATGTTTCTTTTTATTTTTGTTTCGAATTGGTCGGGTGCTCTTTTACCTTGGAAAATTATAGAGTTACCCCATGGGGAATTAGCAGCGCCCACGAATGATATAAATACTACTGTTGCTTTAGCTTTACTCACGTCAGCAGCATATTTTTATGCGGGTCTTAGCAAAAAAGGATTGAGCTATTTTGAGAAATATATTAAACCAACTCCAATCCTTTTACCAATTAACATCCTAGAGGATTTCACAAAACCATTATCGCTTAGCTTTCGACTTTTTGGGAATATATTAGCGGATGAATTAGTCGTTGTTGTTCTTGTTTCTTTAGTTCCCTTAGTAGTCCCTATACCTGTTATGTTTCTTGGATTATTTACAAGCGGTATTCAAGCTCTTATTTTTGCAACATTAGCCGCAGCCTATATAGGCGAATCCATGGAGGGTCATCATTGAATTGACTAGTTTTAGAAATAGTATTTTTTTTTTCAGGTTAGCTCAATTCATGCATGGTTCCAGATAATCTGCTTGGTTGCAAAAAAAATAGAGAAATGCGTATGAATATACAACCTAAAGTTGTAGGAGAGAAAATAGACTATATTATGGAATTGTCAAAGTATAGATGCAGTAAGGAGGGGTGGAGCCAGGCTAGATCTATACTATATATCCTTAATGTCTATAAGTGGAGTGGAGTCATCTTTTGTGCGGTTAAGCAATGATTTTAGAATCCGATTCAATAGAAAATAAGAAAATACGCAAACAAAATAGAAGAAACAAATGTATATAGGGTATTCTATATTCCTAGGTTAGATTCATTATCTAATCCGAGATATGGAATTCCCTTCTATGTAGTTCGGACAATTCACATTATCATTTCAATTTGTACTTTTTTAGTTACTTCTCCCCAATAGAAATAGAGCTTAGAAGTAAGAATTTCTTGGTTGATTGTATCCTTAACCATTTCTTTTTTTTTGACATGAGGAACTCACCATGAATCCACTAATTGCTGCTGCTTCTGTTATTGCTGCTGGATTGGCCGTAGGGCTTGCTTCTATTGGGCCTGGAGTTGGTCAAGGTACTGCTGCAGGACAAGCTGTAGAAGGTATTGCGAGACAGCCAGAAGCAGAAGGTAAAATACGAGGTACTTTATTGCTTAGTCTAGCTTTTATGGAAGCTTTAACAATTTATGGACTAGTTGTGGCACTAGCGCTTTTATTTGCGAACCCTTTTGTTTAAGACTAACAAATAAAATAAGCTCTTTCGATTAGATACTTTTTTCTTTTTTTAGTTAAATGGGTATTTGCTTCTGCAATTCCAATTATATCAATACTTTATACTTTATTTTATTTACTCCTATTTATTACTCCTGGAATTATCTATTTATCGGGACAGACAATATCCCACCCCATGAAGGGCTGAGTTGAGTATGATTAATTTAGAAGATATGCTCGCCTTCTTCCTTCCCGTCCTTAGTTTAGGAAAGTGGAAAGTTTTTTCCTTTTATTTTAGGAATTTTGGGAACATTTCAACAAAGGAGGTCTTTCACAGGTCAAACAAGACCTAAGACTTAATCTAAAAGAAATTACTAGATTGAATCTATTTGCATTAAAAAAACCGATCAAAAAAGGGCGAGCGAAGTAAGTGATCGAAAAACTTTGTTCTTTGTTTGTCCTATCTATAAGAGGAGAGCATATGAAAAATGTAACCCATTCTTTCGTTTTTTTAGCTCACTGGCCATCCGCTGGCAGTTTCGGGCTTAATACCGATATTTTAGCAACAAATCTAATAAATCTAACTGTAGTGGTTGGTGTTTTGATTTTTTTTGGAAAGGGAGTGTGTGCGAGTTGTCTATTTCAAGAATAGATTGGATCTATCCGGCTGCACTTTAGAATATTTTTTAGTATTTT